CAAGTAATTAATGAATCTATGAGAAATGTTGAGAATTTGTTTCTTTCTCTTCTATCTCCCATCTAGTTTCTTTAATTATTCACTAGAGCAATTATAATTTGGAAGTCGATCCAGGGCAAGTGTTCGGATCTATTATGACATAGCCGCGGGGCGCTCAAGGGACCTTTCTGGGCTTTGAATTGATGCAAAAATAATTTTTTGTGCAACCGAATGTATTTCTATCTTAATTCAAAGTTCCTAGATGGGGTTTCTTTATGTTTTACATAGAACATATTACTATTACTCTTACTCTATTCCAAATCAGATTCGAAGTCATTAGTCATTCCTAAGAGACACCTCAGTATCTATATTTAAGCATTCAATTCAAAAGGTATCTTTTATTCATTTTATTTTATTCATTTTATATTCATTTTAATAACAGAAAAGAAAAATATAAAATAAAATTAAAATATAGAAAATATCTATTCTCTACTGTCTGTATTTGTGTCGTATATTGTTTATTCCTATGAAATATCAGATGAAAAGAAACAATTTTAGAACGAGTATAATGAACTTCATAAAATTCTTTGATCGGTTCTTCCCACAGAAATGATCCGTTTTATTTGACTGATAGGGACAATAAACAATTAATTATAACAAATTAATTATAATTATAACAAATTAAAATATAAATATAAAAATAATAAAAATATAACAAATACTAAAAACAAATATTAAAAGACAAATACTAAATAATAATATAATAAATAATAAATAAAAAAGAGTCGTCTTATCTTATTCGAAACGCCTTGTAATCTTCAACCAATTCTGGGCTTCAATATAATTTCCAGGAGTAAGCACTATAGCTTGTTTCCAATATTCAGCGGCTTGATCGAACCACGCCTCCGCAATTTCATAGTCTCCTTGCCGAATGGCCTGTTCCCCTCGGTCGGAATAGGCGAGTAATTTCCTTCCCTTAGAACCGTACTTGAGAGTTTCCTACCTCATACGGCTCCGCAGTTAATTCTTTGGATGCCCTATTTTTTTCTCGAGTTAACCAAAAGAGGGTAATCATATGAGTTTCAAACTTGAATTTTGATTTGATTAATAATCAGTTTTATCTTTTCTCCCACCTTCAGAAGAATAAAACAAACAAATATAGGCATTCTACTATCGTTAGAATTTTCTGAAAGGTAACTATCTCGATTTCATATATAAATTTATATAGATATAGAATCCTTGAAAAAGACCTTCTCTCATAAGAAAGAAAAGACTTACTATCTTTGGGATCTGATGCTACACCGCTGCTCAATACTTTAGGGGATCGACTCTGTTACATAAATTGATTCCTAACTTTTGTCTTATATTCTGACATAAGTAAGCAGTTCTTATTGTATCGGTCAAAAATCTCGCTAATTGATCTTTACGGGGCTTCCTCTATCAATTAGATCCTTTATCCATAGAAGAAACTATCTAGGCATATTTCTTCATATTTCGACTTCTATGAAGTTTCTTTCTTTGCTACAGCTGATAAAAATCGTTGTTTTGGACGATGTATATGTAGAAAACCTATTTTTTTTTTATTAGTAGATTTTGCTCTTTCTTTTTTCTTTCTATAGTGGAGATAGTCGCACGTAATGACAGATCACGGCCATATTATTAAAAGCTTGTGGTAAGAAGGGGTTTCGTTCTAGTGCCCGAAAATAATATTCCAAAGCTTTTGTGTGTTCTCCATTACTTGTGTGAATAAGACCTATATTATAGAGTATATAACTTCGATCATAGGGATCAATTTCTAGTCGCATAGCTTCATAATAATTCTGTAAAGCTTCCGCATAATTTCCTTCGGATTGAGCAGCCATCCGTTACGGTCGTCATTCGATTCAAAAAATCTCCGTTCCAGAACCGTACGTGAGATTTTCATCTCATACGGCTCCTCCTTTATGTGCATAATTTATGTGCATAATGAGAATAATACATAGAATCAAAAAAGAGTGAAATATTCTCATTCTGAACTGAGCGGGGCTAGTGTTTTTATAAGAAATCTCTAGCCAACCTTCCTGCAAAAGATCTTTTCTTAACAGCAAGCATGTTGGTATTAGATAAAAATGTTAAGTTGACTCCAACAATTTCTTTGTCCTCAACGTTCCTCACTTTCTAGGAATTAGGCACTTCAACAGTCTTCGATGGTTATACGGGTATCCAAAGTACGAACCAGATGGATGTTTGTTGTCCCAACCACTCTTCTTAGTCCTGATCCCAATAAGGAAAACGGATAATTTATAACAAAGGTTTCGTGTGTTGTTGATTCCTAGGCGTAGTGCTTCTTCCTCTATGCTGCCTATTGGTACTAGTGGAGTAAGGTTAACCTGAAATAGAAAACCCATAACCATAGGTATAACCTTTCGCTCAATGCTAGAATCGACAATTAAAGCATCTGAGGCTGCATTAATCGGGGATACACGACAGAAGGAATTGCTTTATTTATAAAATAAACTTCACCTTCAACAAGCGTAGAGTT